GACCTTGTTGATTGAGAATTGTATCTGTGGCTACCGCTGTTTTACCGGTCTGTCTGTCACCAATAATTAATTCTCGCTGGCCGCGTCCTATAGGGATCATGGAATCAATAGCAATAAGTCCTGTTTGAAGAGGCTCATATACAGAACGTCTCGAAATAATACCTGGGGCAGGAGATTCAATTAACCGAGATTCCGAAGCTGAAATCTCACCTCGACCATCAATAGGGTTAGCCAAGGCGTTTATAACACGCCCCAAATAAGCCTCACTCACCGGTATCTGAGCAATTTTTCCCGTAGCTTTGACTGAACTTCCTTCTTGGATCATCAAACCATCACCCATTAATACAACACCAACATTATTTGATTCTAAATTAAGAGCAATACCTATAGTACCCTCCTCAAATTCTACTAATTCACCTGCCATTACTTCATCAAGACCATAAATACGAGCGATGCCATCGCCCACTTGAAGTACAGTACCGGTATTTACAATCGTTACTTCTCTATTATATTGCTCAATACGTTCACGGATAATATTACTAATTTCGTCGGCTCTAATGGTTACCATGAGTATTGTCCTAATTCTTTTTTGGAAGAAAAAAAATAATGCCTATCATAATCGTAAGGAAAGGACTAATCAGTTATTTTTTTCATCGTACCAAACATACCAATATTTGCATTAATAGTACGTAAATGTAACTCGTTACTCAAACAACTATTTAGGGTTCCTATAGCTCCTTGTAAAGCTTGTTGGAAAATACGTTCGCGGACTTGATTAATTGTTCTTTGTTGCTCAACAAGAATGGTTTCGTTTTTGTAATTTTCTAATTGTTTCAAAGTTTTAGAAGTTGAATTAATCAAATTTAATTTTTCTCGTTCGATTTCAGAATATCCATTCACGCGAAACTGATCCGCCTCCGCTTCTACTTTACGCAAGCGAGCTCGGGCGTTTTCTAATTGTTGAATAGCTCCTTCACGTAGTTCTTCTGAATTTCGAATAGTATTTAATATCCTCTGCTTTCGGTTATCTAATAAATCATTTAATGAAAGTAGATTATCTTTCCATTCAGTAAAAAAAAGTTCTATGATCCCTTCCCGAACCAAACATGAATCTTTCGATTCATTTGGCTCTCATGCTCACTTATTGCAATCATTTATCAATTATTTATGAGACTTTCATTCCCATATTTTTCATGTAATGAGCCTATCCTCTCCCGATTTTTTTGTATTCAATTTTTGTATTCAATTAATATTCAATATATATTTCTATCGAAAAAGATCACCAATCCAAGACAAAAATAGTCGGAGGATTCTTCTGACCAATAAAAAATTGATAATTGTCAGCAAAGTTGTTTTTTTTTTTGAAATCCAAAGAATTCCTATTTCTTTATACGTAGGTTATCAATTCTGCATTATACAAAAAGACTCCAAAAATTTTATCGACATGAGTGTTTTATATCGAAAAAAGTCTAACTATATCTTTTTGAAAATCTTATTCATTTTTGAATTAGACTACATATAGTAGAAAGAGTACCATGTTGCATCGGAACTTCAAACAATTTAGCTTTAACCATGTTAATTAATGGTCCCAAATTTTTGGTTAATAGAGAATCAAAGTAAAGTAGACTTACCAAAGAATAACGAAATGCTATGGTTCTAAAATATGATTTTTTTTATTGAATTTTTTATTCAGAAGTAATTCGCGGGATTAGGCACTCTTTCCTAGTTATAGTGCCACTGGATGAATCCAGACTATTCTTGAAATGAACAACTCACACACACTCCCTTTCCAAAAAAGATCAATACACCGAAGACTACACTTAGATTTATTGGATTTGTTGCTAAAATATCGGTATTAAACCCGAAACTCCCGGCGGCTGGCCAGTGGCCCAAGTAAACGAAAGAATCGGTTAAATTTTTCATATAATCTCCTCTTCTAGCTAAACTATAAAAAAAGAACTCTGTCCTTTTTTTTTTTATTCTTTTTATTGAAAACAAAAAGAAAATTTCAGTTAATAATTTATAATTTCATTTACCTATTTGGATATTTGTAAACAGAATAAAAAACCTATTATATTTACAACTCTATTCTCCAAAATTTTTAATTTTCAATAATAATAATGAGACTTAAGACTTATTAGAATTAAGCTAAAATTTGAGACCAATTTTGATGTCAATTTTAAAAAACCTAAACTTTCTTTTTTCGCAACACTCCTTAAAAAAAAAGTTTCCATTAAACTAAAAGAATAAAGGGAAGGAAGAAAGCGAATTGATGTGCTAATTCCCCATCCTCAAATTAGTCCTTCCCAAGAATTGTTGTCTCAATGAATAATTGTAGGAGTTAAATCTTGATAGAATTAAAAAAACTATGAAAAAAAAAATTCAGAATTTTCTGATTTCTAAGATTAAACAAAAGGATTCGCAAATAAAAGCGCTAATGCTACAACTAGGCCATAAATTGTTAAAGCTTCCATAAAAGCCAAACTAAGCAATAAAGTACCTCGGATTTTTCCTTCTGCCTCAGGTTGTCTCGCGATACCTTCGACAGCTTGACCCGCAGCTGTACCTTGACCAACTCCAGGTCCAATAGAAGCAAGTCCAACAGCCAACCCAGCAGCAATAACCGAAGCAGCAGAAATCAGTGGATTCATGATAAGTTCCTCACACCAAAATAAAGAAATAGTTAATGATACAATCATCGAATAACTGAGAACTTAATTATAATTAATTCATCGCTAAGATTCATCCAGCTAAAATAACCAAAAACTTTAATTGAAATAATAGAATTTTATTATTGAATCATAAGAATTACTTTGATATTCGTTCCTATCCGCGGGATTTTGAAAAATTCAAAATAGATACGACTTGTTTATGCCATTTCTTTTTTGTGAACCATTCTTTAAATTCTTCGTTCTTTTTTTTTTTTATCGTTTGTTTTTTCAGCCAATTGACAGATGCAATTGACAGATAAAAAGGAAGAACTTCTAATCGAATCCTTATCTAAATTCGAAATCGAAATTCACAAAAGTAGTGGGGCAGATTATATAGACCTTTAACTAATATATACCTAGTTAATATCAAATATCACATATACAAGTGTTTCTTACATAACGTAAACCAACTATTCTATAACCTAAAAACGAATATTTGAAAAAAAAAGTTAATGGTGACCCTCCATAGATTCACCTATATAAGCCGCAGCTAAAGTGGCAAAAATGAGAGCTTGAATCCCGCTTGTAAATAATCCAAGGAACATGACAGGTATAGGAACCACTAAAGGTACTAAAGAAACAAGAACAACAACTACTAATTCATCGGCTAATATATTTCCGAAAAGTCGAAAACTAAGTGATAGGGGTTTTGTAAAATCTTCTAAGATGTTAATGGGTAAAAGAATTGGAGTTGGTTGAATGTATTTATTGAAATACCCTAATCCCTTTTTGCTCAGACCCGCATAAAAATATGCTACTGATGTGAGTAAAGCTAAAGCAACCGTCGTATTTATATCATTCGTTGGTGCTGCTAACTCCCCTTGAGGTAACTGGATAATTTTCCACGGTAAAAGGGCTCCTGACCAGTTAGAAACAAAAATAAATAAAAACAGGGTTCCAATAAAGGGAACCCATGGGCCGTATTCTTCTCCAATCTGGGTTTTACTCACGTCTCGAATGAATTCAAGTACAAATTCAAAGAAATTTTGGCCGTCAGTTGGAATGGTTTGTGGATTGCGAACCGCTAGAACTGCGGAACCTAATAAGATAGCAATTACAACCCAAGAAGTAATAAGGACTTGCGCGTGGACTTGGAACCCCCCTATTTGCCAATAGAAATGTTGGCCTACTTCTACACCAGATATCTCATATAACCCTTCTTTTATTAGTGTGTTGATGGAACATGATAAAACATTCATATTGCCCTCTGACAGAAATAAGAACTTTAAATTATTTTGATTCAAGATCTCCTTTTTTTTTACTTAATTTACTTTAATTTTATATTTGAGTTTTGGATACCAACTAAACTAATCACACAATATCCCCCGTTTTTTTATCTCTTTTTCTTTTGTACGATTCAGGAGTAGTAACCAATTTTATAAATCGAAATACAGGGAGTCCCTCCCTCAAAAAAAATTGATTTATTTATCTTATTATTAATCAATAATTTTGTATATAGCTAGAACGACCCTCACAAATTGCGAATACTAATTTGTTAAGAATGAATCGAATTGAAGCTATAGCGTCATCATTTGCTGGAATAGAAATATCCGCGAGATCGGGATTACAATTTGTATCGATTAAAGAAATTGTTGGAATTCCCAACGTTATACATTCTCGAAGAGCCGTATATTCTTCTTGCTGATCGATGATGATTACAATATCAGGCAATCCCGTCATATATTTAATCCCGCCTAGATATGTTTCCAAGCGAGATAATTGTCTCTTCAACACAGCTGTATCCCTTTTCGGAAGACGGTTGAATCCCTCTGTCTTTTGTTCCGTTCTCAAGTCCCTAAACTTATGAAGTCTTTTTTCTGTAGTGGACCAATTTGTTAACATGCCGCCGAGCCACTTTTTATTAACATAATGACACCGAGCCCTTATTGCAGCCCGCGACACTAAATCCGCTGCTTTATTTTTTGTCCCAACAATTAAGAATTGTTTTCCTTTACTTGCTGCATCAAAAACTAAATCACAAGCTTCTGATAAAAAACGAGCAGTTCTAGTCAGATTTAGAATATGAATACCTTTACGCTTTGCAGAAATATAAGGTGCCATTCTAGGATTCCATTTCCTAGTACCATGTCCAAAATGAACTCCTGCTCTCATCATCTCTTCCAAACCGATGTTCCAATATCTTTTTGTCATTTCTTTTCACACTTAAAAAGGGGGGTACCCAAAATTAAAATAAAAATTTGTTCCGATGGAACCTTTTCTTGGACCGGGGATGGCCATTTATGCATGAGCCGAGCCATTATTTTTTATTCATTATTATCGTTATTAGTG